TTCGAAAAATACGGAAAATTCTTGAGGGAATTTTGCGTAGAATCGGGTTTCATGAGTTTCTCTTGGAAAACTTGATCAATTTCATATTCCCTATTTAGAACATTTTCGAAACGATCTAAAATTTCATTCCATTTTTCGAATTTCTCATCATTATTCGAATTTTCTTCATTTTCGGAATCGTTTTCTTCATTTTCTGAATCTTCAGGATTGCCCTCAGATTCGTTCAAACAATTTCTTAAACAAATAATGGTTCGATTGCCCGGAATGGAGTTAGACTTTGTATATTGCGCCTTTAACACAGCGGTGGCGGTGGTAAATAGTGTGTAGCTACTGAAACTTAAAAAGCGAACTTTTTTTTTTCTTAGCATAAGGGTCGCCTCCTACTAATGAATTATAAGTATCTATATTTTGTATTAACGACGAGATCGACTTTCGTATGTTTTCGGAAATTTGAAGTAGGTGCAAATTCTCCCAATTTGTGACCTACCATACCATCTGTTATATAAATAGGTAAATATTCTTTTCCATTATGGATAGCAATAATATGGCCGATCATTGTGGGTATAATGGTAGATGCCCGGGACCAAGTTTTTCTTCTTTCTTTTTCTTCTTTCTTTTTCTATGGAATTTTTATATTAATATTCCAATTAATATATGGTCTAACCTTCCCGACCACAACTTTTCTTTTAAAAAAGGCATTTTACCAATTACTTGTTGACTTGGTTGAATCCAATTCATCAATCAAACAAAAGAAAGAGTGTAATTGTTTAACAGATATATCAAATGGAGAATTCTTTTTAAATAAAAACGTGGGAGGATTAGATCGAATGCTCCCTGCGTGAATAAAAATTCGGTCTGTTGGACACCTTCAGGGACTTCTATATTCAACGTTTGTTCAATTACTCTTTTACCCGCAAATGCAATGGTGGCCTCGGGTTCGGCAATAACGACCTTCCCCAACATACCAAAACTAGCTGTTACCCCACCAGTAGTAGGAGATGCGAGGATTGATATATAAAATCGTTTGGCATCTAATTGATAATTATATAACGCACAAGCTATTTTACCCATTTGCATCAAGCTGAAACTTCCTTCGTGGATACGTGCACCCCCAGAAGCACACACTATAATAAGAGGTAGAAATTCTCGGGTAGCATACTCGATCAAACGGGTAATTTTTTCTCCGACTGCGGATCCCATAGTCCCCGCTATAAACTGAAAATCCAGAACTCCAAGTGCTAAGGGAAGACCATTTAGTTCGCCTATGCCTGTTTGAATAGCCTCCGGTAATCCTGTCTCGCTTTGATTAGAATTGAGACGCTCTTGATAAGTCTGGTCGTCTTCTTCTGAATCGAGACGATCTTGATCGGTCTTCTCTTTTTCTTCTGAAGATATTTTCTCTTCTTCTTCTAAATCGAGACAATCTTGATAAGTCTGTTCGTCTTTTTCTGAATCGAGAAGATCTTGATCAGTCTTCTCTTTTTCTTCGGAAGAGATCTTCTCTTCTTCTTCTAAATCGAGACGATCTAGATAAGTCCGTTCGTCTTTTTCTGAATCGAGAAGATCTTGATCAGTCTTCTCTTTTTCTTCGGAAGAGATCTTCTCTTCTTCTTCTAAATCGAGACGATCTAGATAAGTCTGGGCGTCTTCTTCTGAATAGAGAAGATCTTGTTTTTCTGAATCGAGACGATCTTGATCAGTCTTCTCTTTTTCTTCGGAAGAGATCTTCTCTTCTTCTTCTGAATCGAGACGCTCTTGATCAGCCTTTTCTTTTTCTTTTTTTAATTGTATTCGTAATTCTAGTTCTATGTACACTTTTTTGAGTTCAGCTTCCCATTCACTGAGGTCCAGTTGAAAAGGCTCCTCTTTTTCTTCGAAATCCCATTCAATGACCAGAGAGACCATGTCTTCATCCATAGGAACCCAAGTGTCTGGATCAATCAAAAGGTCAATTCTATCCGAACTATTCATTTCCACATGATAATCGCAACATTCACAAATATACATTTTTGAATTAAAAAGTGGCTTATAATTTAAACCATAACAAACGTCGCATTGAACCCACAAATGCCTATATTTGTGGAATCCACCGGGATTATTATCACTTTCTTTATCATTTTCTTTTTCATTTAGACTTTCATGATCATCGTCATCACCGGCATGCCACCCACAGTCATCCCACCTAGGGTCTTCCTGGGCATCCCACCCCTCGGCATTATCCCAATTATCTAAATTCGCGGAGATTCTTGTATCTGTCGATTTAATACGTTTTTTGTAACCTAATAAAATAGAAAAACGAAGGAAGGGAGCCATGGTAAAGAAATTACCAAGCGCGGTCTTATCAATGGCACTGAATTTTAATTTAGTCCCATAAGTATTAGGTAAATAAACTAATTTTTTGTTTTGCATAGAATAGGAAGGGTTCTTTTTGGGTTCACGAAAATTTTCAAAGAGGCTAAATACTTACTAAAATGAAAAGAATAATAAAAAGACATAATACTAAGCCCTAACATGAGAAATCAGACCGCATTAAAAAAGAAAAGATAAAGTGGCAGGTCTAGAAAAAGAAATGGATTCAGCAGAATATTGTAATGAATATTCTGACTTACTTGACCTGACTTATAGCTTTTTTGTTCGTATAGAAAGCGGATTCGAAATTCTCTTTCATTCCACCTGTACCCAGGCGCTTCATATTCGCCCGGAGATTGTCTGTCTTTAACAATGAAGAAAATTGTGTAGGGTTGTATAGATCTCGATCAAATCTATATATGCCAACTCTTCTGATTGTACAAATCTCCTCCACTTCAAACTGTGAGGATCCTTTATGATGATTAGAAGATTCTCGATAGTATAGATCTTTTCTTCTATGAGGAAACTCGTTATTCGGGTAGATAACCTCAATTCTGAAATAAAGAAAAAAGCCGGGTCTTTTCTTTTTCTAGAGATATAGACTATCAATCTATACCACCATGGTTTGACTTTCAGTTTATCAAAGTTACAATAGAATAAGGCCGTTAAAGCCCACGAATTATTAATAAATTCCTCTATTTTTTTGACAATTTCGTCTTTATCTTTCTCCTCCAAACCTTCTATTTCTAGGAGGTGCTCGCGAGTGTGGAGTACCCTTATAATTAATTTATCAAGAAAAACTAATTTTTCTTTATCAAAAAGTACATCAACTACTCTTTTAGATAAGCCTAATCTGCGTACAAGCATATATCGCAGATCTCCTTTATCGAATAAAAGAAAACGGCAAATTTTTCTCTTTATTTCAATCCACTTTTTCTTTATATCGAAAAAATAGATACAAGCCAGAGGAATCAAAATCTCGAAAATCAAAATCTCTGAAACTTTATATTGGTGTAAGAAAAGACTTTGTGAAACAAAAATTTTTATGATGGCCTTATTTTTCATATATATTATTCTCATTTCTGACATTGGAATATTTACTAGTTTTTGAATATTTATTAAATATAATTTATTATTTCTTATTGCCATATTTTGTATTATCACATCTCTGAATTTCCAATTTTCTATTATCATCTTTTTTAATATCCTATTTCCCTCCGTCATTTTTCTTAAAACCATATTAATTATATACCTCCCATTTTTTGTTGTTTTATTTTAAATACTAAAATAAAAAATTTTTTTAATATCCTATTTCCCTCCGTCATTTTTTTTAAAACCATATTAATTATATACCTCCCATTTTTTGTTAACAATAAGATAAGCTTTAATATATAGCGATTGTCAAGTATAGGATCGATCCTATATCTTATTAGAATCAATTCTCTTTCTTTTTTTATAAAAAAAGAATCTAGCGGATTTGAAATTCTCTTTCATTCCACCTGTACCCAGGCGCTTCATATTCGCCCGGAGATTGTCTGTCTTTAACAATGAAGAAAATTGTGTAGGGTTGTATAGATCTCGATCAAATCTATATATGCCAACTCTTCTGATTGTACAAATCTCCTCCACTTCAAACTGTGAGGATCCTTTATGATGATTAGAAGATTCTCGATAGTATAGATCTTTTCTTCTATGAGGAAACTCGTTATTCGGGTAGATAACCTCAATTCTGAAATAAAGAAAAAAGCCGGGTCTTTTCTTTTTCTAGAGATATAGACTATCAATCTATACCACCATGGTTTGACTTTCAGTTTATCAAAGTTACAATAGAATAAGGCCGTTAAAGCCCACGAATTATTAATAAATTCCTCTATTTTTTTGACAATTTCGTCTTTATCTTTCTCCTCCAAACCTTCTATTTCTAGGAGGTGCTCGCGAGTGTGGAGTACCCTTATAATTAATTTATCAAGAAAAACTAATTTTTCTTTATCAAAAAGTACATCAACTACTCTTTTAGATAAGCCTAATCTGCGTACAAGCATATATCGCAGATCTCCTTTATCGAATAAAAGAAAACGGCAAATTTTTCTCTTTATTTCAATCCACTTTTTCTTTATATCGAAAAAATAGATACAAGCCAGAGGAATCAAAATCTCGAAAATCAAAATCTCTGAAACTTTATATTGGTGTAAGAAAAGACTTTGTGAAACAAAAATTTTTATGATGGCCTTATTTTTCATATATATTATTCTCATTTCTGACATTGGAATATTTACTAGTCTTTGAATATTTATTAAATATAATTTATTATTTCTTATTGCCATATTTTGTATTATCACATCTCTGAATTTCCAATTTTCTATTATCATCTTTTTTAATATCCTATTTCCCTCCGTCATTTTTCTTAAAACCATATTAATTATATACCTCCCATTTTTTTTTTGTTTTATTTTAAATGCTAAAATTATAAACTTTTTATATAGTGATTGTCAAGTATATTATTAATCATATATCCTATTATAATCGATTCTTAAATAATATGGATTCGAATCTAATCGTCCTATAGAAATATTAATATACAGATTTCATATCTAGAATCTACGGAAATCTATTATTCTATTAAATTGGAATAAAAAAATAGAAAGAATACG